GAATTTATACATAGGTCATCGATTCCGCGTTGTATAAAAAAAAAGGGGAATGAAATTAAATACCTATTTTCCAATTTTTCACCGTAAAGAGGATTCAAGCCATTTTATCGACATGAGTGTTCTATATCGAAAAAAAAATTCCAAATATTTTTTTTTTTGAAACCATTTATGTATTAACATAGTGGTAGAAAGAGTACTACACTGCGTCTAGACTTCAAACTGCTTAGCTTTAACCATGGTAATGGTCCAAAATTATTGGTTGATAGAGAATCAAAGTGGATTTACCAATGAATCACGAAATGCTATGGTTCTTAAATATTATTTCTTAATTTATTCAGAAGTAATTCGCGGAATCATGCACCTTAGTTATAACGAAAAAAAGTGCAGTTGGTTGGATCCAACCTATTCTTGAAATAAACAACTCGCACACACTCCCTTTCCAAAAAAAATCAATACACCAAGCACTACACTTAGATTTATTGGATTTGTTGCTAAAATATCGGTATTAAGCCCGAAACTCCCGGCGGATGGCCAGTAACCCAAGCAAAGGAAAGAATCGGTTATATTTTTCATATGATCTCATCTCCTCTTATGGATAGACTAATTATCTTTCTTCCTATTTTTTTTTTAGATTTTTTTCTTAGTTTTAGTTATTATATTCTTATATATTTATTTATATTTTGTATATTTTGTTTGTATATTTTGATATTTTGATTTTCTATATAAATAGAATATATATTTATATAATTTATATATAAATATAATAAATAGAATATAGAAAATCAAAATTCCTATTCCTTAATATTCATAATTAATAATAATATAATAATAATAAAAAGATTTTAATTATATATTTTTGAAATATATTTTTGAATTGGTCGGTCAATTGGAAGACTCCCCATAAGAATGATACTTATTTAGAATTAGATACCAGTTCTTATGTCAATTGCAAAATATCTAGTTGTTTTCAACACTTTCTAAAACGAAAACGGGGGTTCATTGGACTAAAAAAGGGAAGGAAGAAGGCGAATCAGTATGTTAATTCCTCACCCTTAAATCAGTCCTTCCCCTGTGTTCTTGTCCGAACGAATAAATAATTGTAGAAGTGAAATCTTAATATAATTCGAAAAAGCAAGAGCAGCAAAGCAAAAGTCCACGGAAAAAAGAGTATGTATTTGTATTTTTATATTTTTAGGATTAAACAAAAGGATTCGCAAATAAAAGCGCTAATGCTACAACCAGCCCATAAATTGTTAAAGCTTCCATAAAAGCCAGACTAAGCAATAAAGTACCCCGTATTTTTCCCTCGGCCTCAGGTTGTCGCGCGATCCCTTCTACAGCTTGCCCTGCAGCAGTACCTTGACCAACCCCAGGTCCAATAGAAGCAAGCCCAACGGCCAACCCAGCAGCAATAACGGAAGCGGCAGAAATCAGTGGATTCATGAGAAGTTCCTCGCACCCAAAATAAAATAAAGAAAAGAAATAGTTAATGATACAATCAACCAACAAATTATGACTTAATTATTTAATCACTAAGATTTATCCAGTCGAAGTAATTAAGAATTCCGAATTGAAATAAGAATATTTATTGAACTATCCGAACGACCTCGATATTTATTTTTTTTTTTTTCGTTTCTATCCACGTAGTTTTTGTGAATCCATACAACTTTTGTTCTTATCTTACATTTCCGAACCATTCTTTGAATTCTTCGTTTTTTTCTTGATTTAATCTCTTTAGTCACTCAATATTCAATTCACAATTACAGATGAATTACAGATGAAACAGAAGGGCTTTTTTTTTTGAATCCATATCTAAATTTACAGTAGCAGGGCCAATTTAGATACATAGTTAGTTCATATATAACTAGTTAATATATAATATCACATATACATGTGTTTCTTCCATACCGTAAACCAATTATTCGTGTCTTAGATTCAATCGGATTAGAGAATCATTCTTTGAAACCTCAAAAAAAAAAAATAAATAAAGAGTTGTCTTATAGTGATTAGATTATATACACCTAGTTCGACCCTCCCCACTCCTATTCTCTTTTTTTTTTAATCTGGGTTTTTTGAAAGCCCTTTCTTCCTTTTATTTATTATATTATTATCCCACATATGGATATAATAAATCTACATCAATTCGTTAGACCGAATTATTGGATAGAAATATCAGGATTTGATTGATCTAAGTTCATGTAATTTTTTTTTTTTTTATGAAAATTATCTTTTGGTCAATCGTTGAATGTGAATGAATGAAACGGGAATCCGTTCTAGTTCTCTAGAATATCTTTTTTTTAATCACACGTCGTAAACGGATATATCATACGAAATTTTGGCTTCTAATATACTAATATACTAATATATATATATAATATATATATAATAAATATAAATATAATAATAATAATATATATATAAAATATATCTAAAATATTAATATATATAAATTAATATATATAAAATATATTAATATATCTAAAATATATAGAATATATAATCTAATAAAACTAATAAAAAAAATAGTTAATAATATGGTATAGTTATTAATTGAATGAAAAAAATTGAATGAACAAAACAAAATACAACAAAACAATAAAAAAAAGAATATTCATTGGGGGGAAATATAAATTGGTCAAACAAAGAGTATTTTTAGCAAAAATAGGAAAAAGATCTTTTAGATAGATCTCTTTCCTATTTTTTTTTTTTTACAATTCCTGGTAATCTTTTTTACTATTACATACACTAAATCGTATACTTTTTTTATTTATATCTTATTACATCTTTCTTTTTTTTTTATAACTTTTTTTTTTAGAAATTTTGAAAACTTCTTTCTATTATATATATTTATGTTCCCTAAGTAGATTATCTTGAACCGCACATACATTGCGGCGGGCTAAACTAAAAAATACTATTTCGAAAACTAGTCAATGATGGCCTTCCATGGATTCACCTATATAAGCCGCAGCTAAAGTAGCAAAAATAAGAGCTTGAATACCACTTGTAAATAATCCAAGGAACATGACAGGTATAGGAACTACTAAAGGTACTAAAGAAACAAGAACAACAACTACTAATTCATCAGCTAATATATTTCCGAAAAGTCGAAAACTAAGTGATAAGGGTTTTGTGAAATCTTCTAAGATATTAATCGGTAAAAGGATTGGAGTTGGTTGGATGTATTTACCAAAATAAGCTAATCCTTTTTTTGAAAGACCCGCATAGAAATATGCTACTGACGTAAGTAAAGCTAATGCAACGGTAGTATTTATATCATTTGTGGGTGCAGCTAACTCCCCATGAGGTAACTGTATGATTTTCCAAGGCAAAAGAGCCCCTGACCAATTAGAAACAAAAATAAATAGAAACATAGTTCCAATAAAGGGAACCCACGGACCATATTCTTCTCCAATCTGAGTTTTGCTCACGTCTCGAATGAATTCAAGGACATATTCAAAGAAATTCTGACCGAAAGTCGGAATGGTTTGCAGATTTCGAACAACTAGAATGGCTGAAACTAATAAGATAGCAATTACAACCCAAGAAGTAATAAGTACTTGGGCATGCACTTGGAAACCCCCTATTTGCCAATAGAAATGTTGACCTACTTCCACAGCAGATATATCGTATAATCTTTTTAATGTGTTGATGGAACATAATAGAACATTCATATTGCCCTGCCCTATAAAAGAAATAGAACTTTAAAAGGAATTATTTTGATTCAACCATCTCCTTTTTGACTCGTCTACTTAAATTTGATATTTTAAATACCGATTAATTACATACCGGTTATTTTTATCTTTTTCTTTTTTGCGCGATTCAGTATTCAGTAATAGTATAGTAACCGATTCCATAAATCTATGGAATTCCCCAAACCAAATAATTTATTTATCTTATTAAATAATTTATTTATCTTATTATTATTAATCAAAAATTTCGTATATAGCTAGAACGACCCTCACAAATTGCAAATACTAATTTGTTAAGAATTAATCGGATTGAAGCTATAGCATCATCATTAGCTGGAATCGAAATATTTGCGAGATCCGGGTCACAATTTGTATCGATTAAACAAATCGTTGGAATTCCCAAAATGATACATTCTCGAAGAGCCATATATTCTTCTTGCTGATCAACAATTATTACAATATCAGGTAACCCCGTCATATATTTAATGCCTCCCAGATATGTTTCCAAGTGAGATAATTGTCTCTTCAACATAGCCGCATCTCTTTTTGGAAGACAGTTGAGTCTCCCCGTCTTTTGTTCCGTTCTCAAGTCCCTGAACTTATGAAGTCTCGTTTCTGTAGTATACCAATTCGTTACCATACCGCCGAGCCATTTTTTATTAACATAATGACACCGAGCTCTTATTGCAGCCCGCGCTACTGAATCAGCTGCTTTCTTTTTGGTACCAACAATTAAGAATTGTTTTCCCCTACTTGCTGCATCAAAAACTAAATCACAAGCTTCTGATAAAAAACGAGCAGTTCTAGTAAGATTTGTAATATGAATACCCTTACGCTTTGCGGATATATAAGGTGCCATTCTAGGATTCCATTTACTAGTACCATGGCCAAAATGAACTCCTGCTTCCATCATCTCTTCCAAAGTTATGTTCCAATATCTTTTTGGCATTTATCCCCACACTTTTTTTTTGAAAAAAAAAAAGAATTTGAAAAAAAAAGAGACCGGGTATCTTGAACTAGAAATAAAGAATTGTTCCGATGGAATCTTATCTTCTACCGAAGATTTGCTGTTGATACATGATCAGGCCATTCATTTTTTTTTTCTATTATTTCTTATTTTCTTTATTATCTTTTATTATCATATCAAATCAAATGATCGCGTTTAAAGGGATGAATCCGCTCTTCGGAATCATTAAATCCTAGAAATGATTGCTCTGATGTATCGTATAAATTCTTTGAACTGAAAAAATCAAATAATTTTCTGTGATGGAACAAAATATCTCTCATTTCTCCCTCGAATAAATTATTTTTTTTTGTTTCCAAGGTAATCTTGTTATGTTGCCTTGGCCTTGAACGATGCATTACTCTTTTGAATCCGGTACCAACGGGTATCATTCCCCCTAAAACAACGTTCTCTTTCAGACCTTTCAACCAATCGAGACGACCCCGGAGAGCGGCTTTTGCTAAAACTCTAGCAGTTTCTTGAAAACTCGCTTCGGATATGAAACTTTGAGTATTCAAAGATGTTTTTGTTATTCCTAATAATAGGGCTCGGTAACAGATCGCTTCTTCCAAGGCACGCCCCGTTCGTTCAGCTCGCAACAATCCAATTAGTTCGCCAGGTAAAAAAACATTAGACATTCCATCTTCTGAAACCAATACTTTTGATGTTATTTGACGCACAATAATTTCTATATGTCTATTATGGATGTGCACTCCCTGGGATCGATAAACCTTTTGGATTTTATTAACCAAAGAAATACGACTTTGAACTATAGTTAGCTCAGCACCAATCAAGAATCCCCAGGGAATGCCAAGAATTCTTGTTATACGCTCGTTCCAAGCGTCAACTCTCTTTTCTAGGTTCATCGATATTGAATCAATCGAACGCACTTCTAATACCTGTTCCACTTTTGGAAGACCCTGTGTTATATCACCAGATCTCGATTTTTCATATATAAATGTAACTAATATATCTCCTTCATAAAGGATTTCTCCATAATGGCCATGAACAGTTGCTCCTGGAGTCGCCAAATAAGGGTTAGCCGATCTTATTACTACAAAATCAATTTGAACAATCAGAACTTGACCCGATTTTAGGTGTGGTCCATTTTTCGTTTTAGCTATACATACATTTTCACAAATAAATTGCCCAAGGCTAATTATTGTAAACGTTTTTTCACAATAATTATGATGTAGAAAATGCCAATTAAAATGGAATGGATTTAAAACGATGTTACTGCATAGATCGGGCTCATAAATTTTCTCGTTTTCGTCCATTAAATAATATTTATTAAATACTTGAAAAGTTTCCTTTAATTTGTCAAGTTGCAAATTTTTAGTTATCGAGATCTGATTATGGGTTATTAAACGATAAAATGAATAAAAATTTGCAACTTGAAGTGCTATTCCTAACGGGCCTAACGAATTCTTAATTGGAATTAGAGGATCTCTTTTAATTTTATTAATTCCTTCTTTTATCCCATTGTGATATTTTACATCGTTGAATGGTCCCATTTGAAAACAATTAGATGATGACAAAATTATTAAAGATCGGCATTCCTTATTTCTATTCAGCAACATACGAATAGTTCCGTGATTTTGGCTAAGTGATTGTTGAATTTTTGCCTTGGAATAAATAGAATAAAATGGATTGATATTGGTACGATCTGACTCATTATCTGAGATCAATCCTGAACCGGACGGATCATTCCTTTTTCTGATATACGAAATATGGGATTTCACTAAGTCAATTCTTAGGAAATCTCCAATCAAACCATTTGTACTTACTTCAACAAAAGAAGCGCAGGCCTCTTCGATAGAAGAACTTTTTTTATCTTGATCCCAATTCAAGACTAAACAAGTCCGAACTAATTGAATGCTTGTGTCAGAAATTCCCCGAATTGATTTTCCATTTCCATAAAGAATATAATTGAGAATTTGAAGTTCCAGATTATCCCTTTCCTGCAACAGATCTTGGGGGAAAAGTTTTACTAAATTTATACCGTCCGCTATTTCATATAGAATTACGGGTCGAACCAAAACAAAATGCTGTTTATTGCTAGTTGTGATCCATTGGACATAGATCCAATTTTGAATTTTTTTTGATTCCTTAGACTTTTTTTTTTTTACTGTTCCGGGTGGTATCAAGATGCCACTGTGTCGGGATATCTTATCCATCTCTCCAGGAAAATGGATATCCCCAGAAAAGATTTTTAATTCAATCCTTTTTTTTTTCTTCTCCACTCGGACCAATCCGCCTACTCGACTTCTTATATTTAAAGTGATTGGTGTATCTACTCCAATGATACTATTGTTCCGTACCATTATGGAAGAAGATTCAGGTAAAATATGCACTTCCTCGGGAATGAAAAAAAATTGATCTACTTTCATTTGGTATTTTGGCTTCAATTCTTTGATTCCTCGATACTCAATTAAATCCTCTTTTTTTAAAATGGAATGATTTCCTATAGTCCTATATTTAGTAATTCCCGAACTCTTTGTTCTGTATTGAGGATCATCGAAATAAGCAAGAATACTATTTCTACGAAAAATACCATTGATAGGTATTTCAATCGAGATACCGGAAGGGGGCATTAGTTCTTTGTCTCGTTCTTGAATCGATTGGAATGGAAATGGAATGATGAATCTATTTCTTCGCCTCTTTGCCAATAAATCCGAATTATCGTGGAAAATAGCAGGATATATAAAATTACAATGATCCATACATATGATTTGATTAAACCCTGAATAATCAGGAATCCTGCTTTCTTTTTTATCAAAAGGATTGGAACTAAAGAATTTATGTCTT